AGATCTTAGGCCACACAAACCTACACAGCACACTGTATATGCTCATAAAATCCAGTAAAAAGAGACCACTCTAATTTTAAGATGCAAACTTAACTTTTTTTTTAAAATATTTTACTAAAAAACCAACACCTACTTAAACCTATAATATGCTAACTAAGTAAAACCTAAACCTATTGCTTGGAAGGCAATTATTCTTAATAAACTACTAACATACCACATCCAATTCTTTCAAGACATCTCCTATAGAAAAACTGACGCTCCCAAAGCCCCTATTATCATTTTAACTATGCCCTGAACACCCCCTACACTTTCTACAGAGCTACAGCGAACACAGTCCCATTTTTCAATTTTGCAAATTAATATTTTATATAAATTACTAGCCCTACATTTACTCACTTCAAAGGGAACCCCTTCCTTGATGGCTTCAACACCATGCTCTTTATAAGCTATCAAAGTACAATATTAGTAGAAGATAATTTGAAATATCACCTAGAAATCCAAAATCCCTTGTGCCCTACACCTTTCTACTCCCTGTCTCTTATAACAAAATTCCTAGGCATATTAGACATACGATACCACATAAAACATTTATAAGAATAAAAGAATTTTTTCATCCCCTACAATATGCATACATCAGACCAGAAAAACCTCAAATAACTTTATCACTCCCACTCACTGAAAAACCGAAAAACATCCCTAAGTAATAAAACAAGCTGATTACAGAGCTAAAAATTAAAACCCCTAAAACCAATAGAAAATTTGAACTTAAAATCAAAATTCTATAAAGCTTAAGAACAGACCCTAACAACGGAGGTAGCCCACCTAGAGAAAGAAAATAAACTCTTACCCAAAACACCATTCTCTCCTTTGCAACAGCCTTTCTATTTAGTATATATCCATAAGAAACCTGACTTAGTCACAAAGAAAGCACAAAACCTCCTAGAATAGCCCTGTATAAAAGTAAGTAGAGTAAAAAATTTATACCTCTAACTAAACACAACACCCCTATTCAACCCCTATGAACTAAAGACGAATAGGCCAGTAACGAGCGAAAATACACCTGACCCAACCCCCCAATGGCACCAACGAAAGAAGTCATAGCAACTAGAATAGATATAACCCTAGCAAATTTCACCCTTAAAGCCAACCCTCTCAAAATCCAAAGTGGACCTACCTTCTGTAGTGTCCTTAGTAAAAATAAATTGAACCAAGAAGAAGATCTAACAACCCTAGGGAATCAAAAATGAAAAGGAAAAATTCCCAACTTCAAAAACAAACCCACGCACAACAAAAATACCCCCCTCCACACACTCAAGACAACACTCACCATAGCCTTTCTAATTACTAATAAGACCCCTAAGAAAAAAAATCCAGATCCTAAAACCTGAATGATGAAATATTTTAAACAGCTCTCACCTTCCCTCATCCTCTTACCTAATAGCAGCGGAATAAACCCAAAAAAATTTAACTCCAAACCTACCCAAACCCCTAAAACACCAGACCTCATAATAGTAATAAGAACTCCCCCCAAAACTATACCTATAAAAACCACAGAAGAAGGCTTAACAACCACTATCGACACCATAAAGAAAAAGACAGATTCGAACTGCCCCCAGACAGAGTTAGAAGCTCTTCTGTGACCTACTTTTCTCCTAACTAAGACCCCCATCAATAAACAAAGATAAACAAAAAGATTCAAACCACATCAACAAAATGTCAATACCAAATAGCCGCTTCTAACCCGAAATGATTATGACCCTTTACAAAATGATTAAAATAAGTTCGAACTAACCCAACAATTAGGAACATAGTTCCAATTAAAACATGCAACCCATGAAACCCAGTCATTACAAAAAAAATAGACCCATAAACTCCATCTGAAATACAAAAAGAGGCCCTCACATACTCCTCAAACTGCAAAACTGAAAAATATGCCCCTAAGACTACAGTAACTACGAGCCCCCATAAAGCACTCTTCTTCTCAAAAGACCTAATAGCATAATGCCTTCAAGTAACACTAACACCAGAAGACAGCAAAACAGCCGTATTCAACAAGGGAACCCCAAAAGCATTAATAGGAAGAACACCTAACGGAGGCCAACAACCCCCTTCAGCCAACGATCCTAAACTAAAATGAAAAAATGCCCAAAAGAAAGAAACAAAAAAAAAGACCTCAGATAAAATAAACAAAGCTATCCCTAAGCGTAGTCCTCGCACTACAAGAGAAGTATGACACCCAAGAAACGTCCCTTCTTTAACTACATCCCCTCACCAAGCAACCATAGTCAACCCTAACAAACTAAAAGAAACTAAAAACATAAAAACAGAATGATCCCCCCCATGCATCCATCTGATTAATGACCTGACTAACCTTAAACCACCACACCTAGCAGTTAATGGCCAAGGACTTATATCTACTAAATGATATCCAGTACGATTCACTATTAACACCACCTTATGGTAGCGTTACTATGTTACGACTTACCCCAATTTATTAATATGCGGGGGCGCCGGGCAATTTGTACACGCCCTAGTAACACGATTCAAATACCCTCAATTATAGTATATTACTTTTAAGTACACCTTCAACCTAAAATTTCATTTAGACATTCGTTTTGCTATGCAATTGTAATCCAGCAAAGACCTCTACATCACACCTACACGTCTACCTGAATTTATTAAACCTTACTAATAGATTTATTTCTGCGTGCTATTCATCTCTTTAAGGCTAGCTGACAACGGCGGTATATAAGGAAAATTAGAGGTAAGATATTACGAGGATTATCGGTTTAACCGCCAGATTCCCCTAATAAGAGATAGGACACCGCCAAGCTCTTTGAGTTTTAAGCAATTCAGGCTCATAGTCCCCGTAATTTTTAGTATATCATAAATAACAGGGTCTCTAATCCTGGTCTATAAAACAGACTTATAAGAATAAGGCTTAAAAGGACTAAAATTAATTGTTCCATCTTATTACACCAAAACTGCAAACAATAACACCTTAAACTTAAACCATCACTCTCTTTACGAATTAACTAGCTCAAAGAAAAAGTTTAACCGCAGGTGCTGGCACTTTATTTCCTTCTCTTCTTCCCTTTATTAAATCTATATTTCTATAATTGTTTAAACTTCTTCACTAAAGTTGAGAAACTAAATTTACTTTTCTAAATTCTTTATAGTAATTTGATATATAAAGTTTCTAAAATCTTTAATCTTAAAACAAAATAATCACAAACTCTCACAACTCCTCGAATATTATGTGTTAATTATAGGGACCACTAGCTTCTTACTAGAGCCAAATAAATTCTTAAAGAGGGAATATATCCATAGTCAGGGTATGAACCTGATAACTTATCTTAGTTTACTCCTTATACTTTCATACTACCTATGCGTTAACTCCTCCACATACATAGTAATCAAATAAATAAATAAAATAGCCTGTAAAGACCCAATAAAAAATTCTATTATTATTAATCCCATCAGCACAAAAGAACAAACTAACCTAGACAAACTCACCCTAGAAGTACAAACAATTCTTCCAAATCCCCCCAGCAACCCAGCAAACACCTGCCCACTAACTAGATTTAAACACAAACGCAACCCTAAAGTCAAAGCACGAACTACATTGCTAACAACCTCAATCCAAACTAACCCCATAGCTGCTCCAGAAGGAAGCCCAGAAAATACAAAAGACCCTATTAAAGAGCTAAACCTAGATCTCACCCTAAAAATAATTATTCTCACCCACACGACTACAGAAAACCTAAAAGCAAACGCAAAATGTGAAGAAATAAGAAAAACATAAGGACCTATACCAATGATATTAAAAAACCACAAAATCACTATGACCCCTATAAAAAAAATCATTCCACCACCATAACTTCTAATCTGATAGATCTGCAAAGATTCAACAACAAAACTCCCAACTATATTTTTAAGTCCCCTAAGCCGAGAGCCTCTATAAAAAAACCTCGCACAATTCATCACAAACAATAAAAATCCAACCACTGACAACCATAAAAAAATCCTCAATCCCATATTTCCCATGCCAAAACCAAAATCAAAAGTAGAAAACAGATCCCTTATCATAACACTTATTCATCTTACTTAATCTAATTATCTAATTAAGAAGTCTGGTCCTTTCGTACAAAAACAACTTAAAATTAGAGATAGAAACCGACCTAGTTCTCACCGGTCTGAACTCAGATCATGTAGGATTTTAAAGGACGAACAGTCCTACTTCATTAGCCTCTACGCCAACAAGAAATCCTAATCCAACATCGAGGTCGCAATCCTTTTCTTCAATTTGATCTCTCAGAAAAAATAACGCTGTTATCCCTGCGGTAGCTTTTTCTGTCTTCAATCATATTGGATCCACATACTTAACAAGAAGTCTTTTCTACTTCCCAGTTGCCCCAACTAAACCTTACTCTACCAAACCTTTGATAAATATATCCAAGCTCGACAGGGTCTTCTCGTCTTCTAATTATATCTAAGACTTTTCACTTAGAAGAAAACTTCTCTACTTACAAACGAGACAGTCACTATTACGTCAAACCTTTCATTCCTTTCTTTAATTAAAAGACAATTTATTACGCTACCTTAGCACAGCTTCTAACTGCGGCCGTTTAAATTACTCACCGGGCAGGCCCAACCCCCTATATATAATTTCAAGGGGCGATGTTTTTGTTAAACAAGCGAAAAGTACTTTTGCCGAGTTCCTTGTTAGTAAATAACCACTAATCAACTTTTAATATATAAATCCCTTAACTTTACAAAATTCAAAACGCCAAATACTAATCTTATACTAATCTAAGAATAAAAATTAACTCCAATGGGTAGATATTCATCAAACTGCACAAATAGTAATAATTTATAAAAATATATTAAAGCTAGAAAATTTAATTCTTACTTTATAGCTATTATCAACTACAACCAATTTTTCTAATTGAGCTAAACCTCAAAAATCTTTAACCTCCAGAACTCATGCCCCGCCTTATTCAAGAATGAGCACCTAAAAATCTATACGTATATATATTTCTCTACCAACCAGCTATCAACCTTTTCGTCTAACATTTCACCTCTACTTAACTCTTACTATTGGATTTTTCAACAACAATTTTGTTGAGTTAAGTAGCTCTAAGATTTTCAGGAAAAAAAAATAATTTTTTACACTCTATAAGCCATGATACAAAAAGTAAAAACTCTTATTCCTTCTATAACTATGTTTCTTCACCCCATTAGGTTCCTTAATTTTTATTTCTATCATCTATACTTAAATAAAAATAATTTTTTTATAAAAAAAATACTTATCTTAACACTACTAACCTCAGAACTAAAGAATATTATCTTATTTTAAGATTTGAAATCTTATAGTTTACTATAACTTACAGCTCTTTCACCCCAATTTAAATAACTTCTTCTCCTGATACCCCTAACCTACTATCTCAAATTTCTATTAGAAGAGGATTAATAATATAGAACATAAAATAAGAACAACTTCCAATCACTCTCATCGTATGATAGGGCCACTCAGCAGGACAAGCCCCCAAAAAAGTCAACACTATAAAACACGCAACAAAATATCAAAACAAAAACTGTGATAAAGGATAAAACCCGGTACCACGGAAATAACTTTTAGGATAAAAAGGCAAAACATACAAAATTAATACAGACGCACCTAAAGCCACAACCCCACCTAACTTTCTCTCGATCCTACGTAAAATAGTATATGCAAACAAAAAATACCACTCTGGCTGAATATGCAAAGGAGTATTCATTGGATCTGCAGGATCGAAATTAACTGGATCCATTAGCAATATGGGGAATAAAAAGGACAAAAGAAAAATAATCCCTCAAACCATAAAAATCCCAATTAAGTCCTTAATAGTAAAATAATTATGAAAAGGAACCTTATCTGCATCCCTCCTCACGCCTAAAGGATTATTAGACCCAGTACTATGTAAAAAAATAATATGAAGAACCACAAGACCTCTCACAACAAATGGAATAATATAATGAAGAACAAAAAACCGCTTCAAGGTAGCATCACTCACCGCAAACCCACCTCAAATCCAAGTAACAATATCATTTCCCAAATACGGAACTGCCCTAAGTAACCTAGTGATAACAGTTGCACCCCAAAACGACATTTGCCCTCAAGGAAGAACATAACCTAAAAAAGCGGCTAACATCCTCAATAGAAAAATAGTTGTCCCAACCCTCCACGTATGTTTAAATGTAAAAGAATGATAATATATGCCGCGACCAATATGCATGTACATACATGCAAAGAACAATGACGCCCCGTTAACATGACAATTACGCATAATCCAACCCCTATTAACATCTCGAGTAATATGCCCTACAGAATAAAATGCTAACTCAACACTCGGAGTATAATGCATTACTAAAAAAAAACCACTTACAATTTGAAACACTAAACATGCTCCCAACAAAGACCCAAAATTTCACATTGCAGAAATATTAACTGGTGCTGGAAGATCATATACAACAGAAGACACACCCTTAATTATTGTATTAGACTGACGAAACGAATATACCACTAAAGATGGAGAAACTTTTTCATCTTATGAGCCGAAATCATATACATTACATATGCTATCCACCCTCTACCCATTAGCACTACCCTTCAAAAACTTCACCAACGCACCCTTAAAAGAAGAACAAATATTTACCACTACAACTATAGAAAGAAATAATAACACCCTCAAAAAAACAATAATCTTTAACCAAAGATTTCTCATTGTAATAAGCTTAGCCCACTGAAAAGTATCCACCAAAAACCTCAAAACCTCATTCACTCCAGTAGAATAAACACACACAAAAACTATAAACACCCCTAATACCCTAAGCAAAGCCACACCCAACAGCAAAACCGGAATTTCATCAACCTTACTAAAAACAAATGGGTTAGACGCTAAAGACACAACATACCTAAACAACACTAACAACCCACCAATAAACACCATAAAAAGAAAGATTGCAATCAAAGACCTTATCTTAATAGCTACAAACAAAACACATAAAGAAGAAAGTAATAACAACATTCCCCCTAAAACTAATGGATGACTACTACTCGCAATACCCAACACTACCAACAATCTCAAAACTATAACAAACATCTCAAACATTAAAGTACTATAAAAAACAAAAACATTACCAAAATACCACACAAACAATAAAACCCTATGAAACGACTCTGCAAAAAATAATTCAATCCAATTATAGTCCTACTAACCTGCCCTACTATCTTTCCCCCACCAAAAGACTCAACTCAACCCAAATCCAATGATAAAAGTCTATGACTGCAACCCCTCAAACCTACCTTAGCAGGAATGTACCCTCTAATATACGGTAAAAACCATATTTTCCTTATTATTACTTCCAAGAACATTAAAACTGAATCTTTTACTCCATAAAAACGTATCTCCAAGCTACTCCTTCTAAAAACCAAAATCCTCAACGCTACACCCAGCAAGACAGAACTCAAAGTAGTCATTTTTAAAGAGCTACTCAAAAAAATAAACTCTCTAAACTTCCCAACTAACATCTCTATTCCTCACCCTCTAAAAATTGCACCTAACCCTAAAATCCTCATAGACATATTTAAACTCCACCTCCTATAAAAAGAACTAAAACACCTACTTCCTTCTTCAACCATCATTGACCATAAAAATCGACAAGCATAAAAAGCAGTTAACATAGTAGGAACTAAAATCATACCTAACCCAAACACCCTAAACCCACTCATCATGCACTTCTCTAACACCAAGTCCTTAGAATAAAATCCCGCTATAAATGGAACCCCTATCAAAGACAAACAAGATACAGCTAATCAAGAATTCACCACAGGAAGCTTAAACCACAATCCACTAAAAAATCGCGAATCCTGAATACCCCCAGAAAAATGAATAACAGCCCCAGCGCATAGAAATATCAAAGCCTTAAATAAAGCATGAGTAGTAAGATGAAAAACACAAATCCTACTACACTGCATAGACAGAATTAACATTATCACACCAAGCTGACTCAGAGTAGAAAGAGCAATTACTTTTTTTAAGTCATATTCAAACCTCGCCCTCAACCCAGCCAACAGCAAAGTCATACAAGAAACACAAAGTAAAAAAAAACATCATCCCTCAGAAATCCTTCTAGAAAAACGAATTAAGACATAGACCCCAGCCGTAACAAGGGTAGATGAATGAACTAAAGCTGATACTGGAGTAGGTGCAGCTATAGCAGCAGGAAGTCAAGCAGAAAAAGGAATCTGAGCCCTCTTAGTCATCCTACCAAGAACAATAAGACCAACCAAAAACACAGGAATCCTAACCTCAGCCATATCCCTAAAATTTCAACTTCCTTCCCCCCTCAAAAGTCCAATTCTAATAATAAACAACACATCTCCCACACGATTCATCAAAACTGTAATCATCCCTGCCCCTAATGACTCCTTATTCTGATAATAAACCACTAGCAAAAAAGACACAATCCCCAGGCCGTCTCAACCTAACATCAAAGTCAATAAATTAGGTATAAAAATAAGTAAATTTATAGACAAGACAAATAATATCACCAACCAAACAAACCGTGCCATAAAAACCTCCTCAGCCATATAAAAAAACCTAAATATCATGACACAACCTGAAATTAAAATTACAACAAAAGAAAATAAAACCCTAGCCCAATCAAAATATAACAGAATACTTACCACTAACCTATTAAAACACGTCAACTCAAAATCCATAATTAACTCCCTACAACTGTAAAGAAAATACCCCCTCATCAAAACAATAAATACATTTAATAAAAACAAAGACATAGAAGCCTTCAAACTAACACAAAATTTCAACCTCATTCTAAGTCTATAGTCCCTATTCCTTCTGATTAACAAACAGACGCTCTGCACATAAGCTAAAACCTAACCCCATCGTTAACTTAAACCTATTAAATGTAGACGCCTACACCTTTTGATCCTAAATCAAATACATTACTTCTGCTAATTTAATCTACAAACCAAACCTCATACACAGCACTAACAGTACTAATGACAATGGCAAGAAGATACCCCAACATACTATCATCAACTTATCATAACGAAAACGAGGAAAAGCCCCACGCACTCAAACAATGGCAAAAGACACTATGAACACCATTACTCCTAAAGCCACATTACCAAATACATGAAAACCTAACCCCCCAGAAAAAAACACAACCACCCTTAAAAGGCTTATAAATACAATATTAGAATACTCAGCCAACGCAATTAAAGCAAAACCAGCACCACCAAACTCCACATTATACCCAGATACTAACTCCGATTCACCCTCTACAAAATCAAAAGGAGCACGATTAGTCTCAGCTAACACTCTAATTAATCATATTAAAGTCACCTCTATGATAATAAACCCATACCTGAACCCCCTTTCACGCAACAAACCCAACCTAAAACCGCCTACGTACACCAAAGGACAAAATAACAATGTACTCATTCTAACCTCATAAGAAATACTCTGAGCAACAGCCCGTATAGCCCCCAACAAACCATATTGAGAGTTACACCTCCACCCTACTAACAAAACCCCATAAACATTAATACACGAAACACAAATAAAATATAGTAAACTAAACTCAAAAAAAACACTAGGATTCCCCCTCGGAAAAACTAACCATAAGATATATGCAAAAATAAAACACACCCCAGGAGCCCCAATAAATAATATCTTATTAGCAGAAGCAGGAATAGCCCAACCCTTAGATAAAAGCTTAACACCATCTGAAATCGGCTGCCCTAAAGCCTTAAACCTAACCTTATTTGGCCCCTTACGGAGCTGCAATATTCCAAGACCCTTACGCTCAGTAACAATAAAAAACGCAACCCCCAACAAACCTAAGACCATAGTAACAAAACAAGAAACCAACCCACCTAACATTATCAAGAAAAATAAATTTTATCTCCAAATTTTAAGTCTGACGCATTCAACTTCTGCCACCTTGATTATCCTAGACAACTAGTGTATCTCCAAGTTAAAAGCCTGGCGCTTAAATTAGCTACTAAAACTAAAGAAAGATTAACCTAATTCCTCAGCCTTGACAAAGCTACATTCTCCATAAACTACTTCCTCACTTTCACCTTCAGGTATTAAAGGCAATAAACCCTATATTTTACTCCATCAAAGCAACCCAATTATTCTGGCATAATACCTCTACCTCTTAGCCCACTCCAAAGACCCTTCATTTAACTCATGCATCAACCCCAACAACAAAACCAACATAAACACAACTCTTATCCCTACAAAAGATACTCTCACACCACTATATACACTATACACATAAGGTGCAATAAGAATTAACTCTACGTCAAAAATTAAAAACACGACTGCCAAAAGAAAGAAACGAAGGGAAAAAGTTATCCGAGATCTTCTAAGGGGATCAAAACCACACTCAAAAGCTCTCAACTTCTCACGACTTAACTGAACCTTCTTTCTAATTACTAAGCTAAGAATAGTCAAAACAATACCTAGGACCACAACAACGAACACATATACCACACCCCTATACATAAACCTCATCTTAAACTCTTGGATGAATCGAACATCCTTAATTTGCTTTCAAAACAAACAATTACCACTAAAGTCCTGGAATAATTATTCATCTTCAACGCGAAAAGTTAACGTGTTCTTACACCACAAAAAATTTCTAACTAAACACCGTCTATCTTTACACCCACAACGTAATATTTTCTATTAAACTAAGTCAGACTGCATAAACTACAACCTACACAAAAATATAATCCCCAAATCCAACACCCAAAAACAAAATAAGCCCTCTAATCACGCTACTCATCATAAAACGACCACTAACCATATTCAAACCGAATAAACCTACACTTCTTCTCCCATGATTTAAGCTTGTATATAAATATAAACAATAGCCCCCAGTAACAAAACACATTACTACTACAGGAACAAAAAATCATAGTGAGTGAAATAACACCCTACAAACCAAAAAACACTCCCTTACAAAATTTAAAGAAGGAGGAAACCCCAAATTTAAAGTACAAAATACACATCATCCTAAAGAAAGAGCAGGAAAAACTTTAAGCAAACCTTTACACAAACTTATACTCCGAGAACCACTTACAGAATAACTATAGTTAGCCAAAGAAAACATTATGGGAGAACACAATCCATGAGCAAATATCATGCAAACCCCACTCCCTCATCCTAACCTATAAAAACTTAAAAACCCAGCTAATGCTATTGCCATATGTCCAATAGAAGAATACGCAATTAAAGCCTTCAAATCCATCTGAACTATACACATCATCCTACAAAGCATCCCCCCCAAAAACCTAAATCTCATCACAACCTCCCCCATAGAAAATTTCAAAAACCCCAGCACCCAAAAAACCCGACAAATCCCATAACCACCTAACTTCAAAAGAATCCCTGCCAATACTATTGAACCACTAACTGGAGCCTCTACATGAGCCTTAGGAAGCCAAGAATGAACCAAAAATACAGGAAGTTTTACTAAAAACCCCAAAACTAACAGAAACCAAACAACCTCCCCCATAGCACCACTAAATCCAGTTCTCAAATATAATATCCTATCCCTCCCTGCCCTCAATCAAACCCAACAAATAATCACCAAAAGAGGCATAGAAGCACAAACAGTATATATTATTATATAATACCTCGCCTGCAACCGCTCAGGTTGATAGCCTCACCCTAAAATTAAAAATAAAGTCGGAATTAAGGAACCCTCAAAAAAAACATAAAACCTAACTAACCCAGAAGCACTAAAAACAATCACACAGATAAATATAATTAACATCAAACAAAGACTAAACCTATCCTCCCAACCAGAAACCTTCAAATCCTTATCTCTACAAACCAACCTTAAACATACTACCCTCACCACTATTAAAACTATGACTGATATTATCACATCCTCATTTATCCACCTTCTAAGACAAGTAATACTTAAAACTCTTTTATTCATCCCGCCTACAGTTATTAACCATAAAACCATACACCCCCCAACTACTACAGCCCTAAAAACAGCCTGCCTTAGCACCCTTACTCCAACTAACAAGCCACAAACAGCCAAAACCTCCATTAATTAAAACCTATAAGGCCGCTTTCCACTTCACCAAATAACCCTGATCACTACCATAAAAAGAAATCAAACACCTAAACACACCACTACTCAATAAATAGGAGAAAATTGCGCCATTGCTTAGTTATATCTTATACTCCCACCTGCAAAACAGACTCAAACTAACCACCTAAAACTTCAATCTTAAACAAGCCCTTCTGTAATCACCACCTCAAAACCGCACAGTAGCAACCAAAACTCCAAGACCAATCCTAGCCTCACACACACTAAATGTTAAAAAAAACACTCCCATCAAAATACTCCCCACAGATCCAACCCTAACACTATACCTTACCAATCCTAAAAAAAGAGCCAAAACCATTACCTCCACAGACAACAAAATCACCAAGAAATAACGCTTCTGCCTAATCACCATAAACACAGCCACCCTGAAAAACACTAAACACATAATAACTCCCATTAAATTATTATCCTAAGCTAATTAGAAGGGAAAAATACTTTCCGTAATGCAGGTTACAACTGCATGCCTCCACAGCCGCCTCCTACCATAGGCTCAGGTAACAATTAACTACACCTCAAGCTTACAAAACCTTTATTCTACTGAACTTCTTGAGCCTCAAATGAAGGTAAAAAACTTTTATCTCCTTAGTGTAAATAAGACACATTAACTTTTATGCTAACCCCCACAACCTCAACCCATTAAGCAACCTCAGTCACCTGACACAACCATCACATATCAAACATCTTTCGCCTAATAAACTCCCCAACAATTGGCATGAAAGAATGATTAGCCCCACAAATCTCAGAACACTGACCATACACTACCCCTACATGATCCCTATAAACATTTAACATATTCAAACGACCAGGAACAGCATCCACCTTAACACCCAAAGCAGGCAAAGTTCAACAATGCATCACATCCTCAGAACCAACTAATACACGAATATTCTCCCTCCTGGGCAACACAAACCGACTATCAACTTCCAATAACCGATAAACCCTATCACTCCCATCCAATTCAGCAGTCGGAACTATATAAGAATCAAACTCAAGCTCCCCATCCTCACCAGCTCTAAACCAAGGACACCTATAAACATAATCATACCTCCAATATCACTGATGGCCAATAACTTTTAACCTTATCCCATACTCCCTTCTATATATCTCCATCAAATACAAAATCTTCAAGGAAGGACCAGCCAAAAACAACAATCACACAACAGGAAAAAGAGTCCACAACCTCTCTAACAACTCATTACTCCTTCTATTACGACACCTCAAACCCCGCATCACCCTACCATTAAAAACAAAAATCACCAAAAAATAACCCACCATTACCATAATAAAAACCAAAACTAAAAGAGCCAAATTATGATAAAGCACTAAATTCTTTATAGTTAAAGAAATCCTATCTTGAAACATCAGCTGTCCTCAATACCTCATATCACAACAATTTCTCGTACACACACCACCCACCTAAACACGCCCTACAAAACCACCCGTCCCTCATTTAGGGGGGAAGATTTTCCCCCCGCACTTCCCTCCTCCCACCTTTTCACAGAGAAACCCCTCCAATAAACAACCCCACACCAAACCACCACACCCCTCAAAAAAAAAAAAAAAAACACTCTCCCCTCTAAATAATGCCCATCTCATTCTACTCACACTTTTTAAACCCCCGCCCAGCCCTCTAAAGGGGAGTTCATTACGGATTAAATCCGTAATGAACTCCCCTTTTAGAAGTATTCTTACCATAGCCCTACCGGGTTATACTCCTCCAGCCAAAACACCTTTCATCAGCGTTGTGAAATCCGGTAGGAAAAAATTGCCCTCGTCACTCAGACGCAGTGCTTACCCCGCCAACGTAAAAAAGCCTCCGTTGTCTATATAGACTTTCCCACACAATAAATAAAAATCCTAATAACGCAACAAACGACACTAAAGATCCCCACCTTGAAATCATATTATAGAAGAAATAAGCATCCGGATAGTCAGAATATCGTCGTGGCATACCCCTCAACCCTAAGAAATGCTGTGGAAAGAAAGTTAAATTAACCCCTAAAAACATAAGGAAAAACTGCCCCTTCCTCCATACAGGGTGTATTCCCAGCCCTCTCATCAGAGGGTATCAATAATGAAACCCAGCAAATATAGCAAAAACTGCTCCTATTCTAAGAACATAATGAAAATGAGCTACGACATAATATGTATCATGCAAAATTACATCTAAAGATGCTCTTGACAACACAATACCCGTCAAACCCCCCAGAGTAAATAGAAATAAAAACCCTAAAGCCCAATACATCCTGGGTCTTAACTGGACATTCCTACCACTAATAGTTGCAATTCAACTAAACACTTTAATACCAGTTGGAATAGCAATAATTATAGTCGCCGCACTAAAATACGCACGTCTATCAATATTTATTCCAACTGTAAATATATGATGGCCTCACACTACAAATCCTAATAATCCAATAGACCCTATAGCATAAATTATACCTATAACCCCAAAGACACGCTTTTTCCCGCACATTCCTATGATAACATGCGAGATAATCCCAAATCCTGGTAGAATTAAAATGTAAACCTCAGGATGACCAAAAAACCAAAAAAGATGGACAAAGAGAATAGGATCCCCCCCACCAGACGGATCAAAAAAAGATGTGTTAAAATTCCGATCTGTTAGTAGCATAGTAATAGCCCCGGCCAAAACTGGCATAGCAAGAACTAGTAAAAATGCTGTGATAGCTACAGATCAAACGAACAGCCTAACACGCTTTAACTCTATAACTTCCGGACGCATATTAATAGTCGTAGAGATAAAATTAATAGCTCCTAAAATAGAAGAGACCCCAGCCAAGTGTAGAGAAAAAATACCATAATCGACAGATCCGCCTCTATGAGCAATGTTCGAAGAAAGAGGGGGATACACTGTTCAACCTGTACCTACACCACTCTCTACAAAAGCAGACCTAAGAAGTAATAAAACTGCTATCGGCAAGAGTCAAAACCTCATATTATTCATCCGAGGGAATGCCATGTCAGGAGCAGACAGCATCAAAGGAACTAAGAAATTACCAAAACCTCCTACCATCATAGGCATCACTAAGAAAAAAATCATAACAAAAGCATGAGCAGTAACAATCACATTATACAAATGATCATCACCTAAAAATGCTCCGGGACGTGCCAATTCTATTCGAATTAACATACTAAACGCAGTCCCAACTATCCCAGCCCAAATAGCAAAAATAAAATATAAAACCCCAATATCTTTATGATTAGTCCTACACAACCAACGATTAGTATTAAATACCAC